AGATTTCTCGGTTTCGAAATGTCTCGAAACCTTGAGTAGTAAAAAAGAGTGGGATGCTATATTTCCAGGATTGGATTTCATATTCGAATAAACCTCGTAATCGTAAGAAAGTAGGTTTTTTAGATATGGACCTAGCAAAAGAAAAATAGAGATAGGTTCGTTCCTCATAGTATTGGATTCCCCCCCTCACAATCGGACGTGAAGGTTTCCTCTCATCCGGCTCAAGTAGTTACAGCAAATAAAGAAAGGGGTTCTTCTTTTTAAACTTTGTTCAAGAAAACCCTACAAAAAGCTACTCTTTACTCAAGTTCCCAGTAAGGACCAGCCTTTCCCAGCCTTTCATTGATTCATTCTTATCTTATTTTATTTTTGATTTTCACTCTAACCTTTTTTACTTCTTTTATTTTTATGTTTACGAAAAAAGGAAATGTGAAATTCTTGAGTAGTCTACTTCCCCTCAAACGATGAATCCCCTGAAAGGAATATTTTGGGACTCGTAAAGGATTTCTTTGTCTATATATTGTATTGTTCCATTCGATCTTTTTAGGTCTCTACTCACCTCGATGGTTATGTGTCATGATATCCCTTGAAGCATATATGCGATAGATAAGCTCCCGTAACCATGCCATATTAGCTTGCGCTTGCCTGAACAAAATTTCTTTCTCAAAGAAATGGAATGTCTAATTCCACAAAAAGTCTTTTTTCACGAGGTATAACTAACTATTCCTATATTATCTGTTACGGAATCGACCATGGATCAATTCCCCCTTTCTTCCATTTTTAAATCTTAAATGCACCCATAATTCTGAGCTTCATGTGCCTCCTCCCAAGATACATGTCAGAGCCGGGGGCATCCCAATCAGATTAAATGGGATGACAGTTTCTCAGTCCAAATCTGTCAAATGAAAATTTCGATCAAATCACACATCGCAATATACTAGGCCCTCTAATTCCCTAAGGGGCTTATCTAAAAGATTCGCAATATAACTAGGAAGACGTTTCAAATACCACACATGAGTCACTGGACATGTCAGTTTGATGTATCCCATTTGGTACCTTCGTATCCGAGAATCAACAAATTCCACCCCGCATTCTTCACAAAATTTTGGGTCTTCTTTTTCAGTCCCAATCCCTCGGTAATTTCCACAAGCACAAATCCCACTTTTTATGGGTCCAGAAATTCTTTCACAAAACAATCCATCTTTCTCCGGTTTATTAGTTTTATAATGAAAAGTATAGGGTTTTGTCACCTCTCCAACTATCTCTCCATTGGGTAGAATCTTTTTTGCCCAAGCCCTGATTTGTTGAGGGGAAACTGGTCCAATTCGAAGTTGTTGATGTTTATACTGGTCGATCATAGAATAGAAATTCTGATTCATTGAGATCAAGCTTCCTTCCTATCCATCTGGAAGTTCTTTTCAGATACAAGGAAATGATTCAGTTCCAGGGACAAAGATCGTAGTTCTCGAACGAGCAATCGAAAAGATTCTGGAGCACCCTCTGGATTAGGTACTGTTGCTCCAATAATCGTAGCACCAAGCACTTCTTGACGAGCTCTAATATGATCAGATTTATAAGTAAGCATCTCTTGTAAGATATGAGCAACACCAAATCCCTCTAGAGCCCAAACTTCCATTTCTCCTACTCTTTGTCCCCCTTGTTTGGCCCTCCCTCTAAGGGGTTGTTGTGTAACAAGTGCGTAATGCCCACTGGAACGTCCGTGGATTTTATCATCAACTTGATGAATTAATTTTAGGATATAGGACTTTCCTATTAGAACAGGTTGTTCAAAAAGATCTCCTGTTCTTCCATCAAATATTCTGCTTTTTCCCGGATATTCGGGTTCAAATACCCATGGATTTTTTGTTTTCTTACTGGCTTCATATAATTCAGAAAACACTAGTTTTCTTGAGGCCTCTTGCTCATATCTCTCATCAAAAGGTCCTATTCTATAATGTTTCTTTAGCAGATCCCCCGCTAACCCGAGCGAACATTCAAATATCTGTCCCACATTCATTCGTGAGGGGACTCCTAATGGGTTGAATACCATATCAACGGGCGTTCCATCTTGCAAATAGGGCATATCTTGTCTAGACAAAATCTTAGAAATTATACCCTTATTCCCATGCCTTCCAGCTACTTTATCACCTACTTTGATTTCACGTTTCTGTGAAATATATACACGAATCCTTTCTGGATTAGAATTGGAAACCCCTTTTCTATGGATCCATCTAACATCAATAACTCGGCCCCTTCCCCCTATAGGTAGTCTTAGAGAAGTTTCTTTTGAAGTGGATACCTGAATGCCAAGTATAGCTCGTAATAATCTATCCTCCGGGGCATATGATGATTCGCTCGCTGTCTGAGGTGTTAATTTACCTACTAAGATATCACCTGTTTCTATCCAAGATCCCAGCATCACAATTCCATTTCTGTCTAAATTTTGGAGTAAACGAGCCTCTAAATGCGGGATCTCCTTAGTGATTCTTTCGAGACCTTGGCTTGTTACATGAGTCTGAATTTCATATTTCCGGATGTGAAAAGAAGTATAAATATCTTCATAGACCAGACGTTCGCTAATTAGTACTGCGTCTTCAAAATTGTAACCTTCCCATGGCATATAAGCTACTAAGACATTTTTTCCCAAAGCAAGCTCCCCACCAGCTGTAGCCGCACCACCCGCTAGAATTTGTCCCTTTTTAATGTATTTACCCCGCTGAACCTGAGTTTTTTGATGCATACAAGTATTTTTGTTGGAACGTTGATACATAACTAATGGAATGCTTAGAGTATTCCCATTACTTGAGAAAATGATCTTTTGAGTATCAGTATAAATGATTTTTCCCTTGCGTTCGGCTATAGCTGAAACCCCCGAATCTAGAGCCGTTTGACCTTCCAACCCAGTTCCAACAATGCACTTCTCGGACCGAGAAAGGGGAACTGCTTGGCGTTGCATATTAGAACTCATTAAAGCTCGATTCGCATCATTATGCTCAATAAAAGGAATGAGGGAAGCTCCAATAGAAAAATATTGGAAGGGAAAAATGCTTCTAAGATGAATCTCTTCCCATGCAATAGTCAGAAATTCTTGACGATATCGAGCTGGAACAACCTGTTGTTCTTGAATACCCCGATTCAAGGCCAAAGAATTTCCTGCTGCTACCATAGAATATTCATCTCTATTTGGTGATAAATAAAACATCTGTGCCTCTTTTGATCTCTCAGATAATTCATAAAATGGACTCTCTATAGATCCCCAATAACCAACCTTCACATGAATAGCTAATGATCCAATAAGTCCAACATTGATTCCTTCGGACGTGTCAATTGGACAAATACGTCCATAGTGACTTGGGTGGATATCTCGTATCCGAAAACTAGCAGTTCGCCCCGTCAATCCTCCAGGACCCAAATAACTCCATTTTCGCCCATGAACAATTTGTGTCAACGGATTAGTTCGATCCAAAACTTGAGATAAAGGGTGTAGACCAAAAAACGATTCATAAGTAGTTGTTAATGAAGTTGAAGTTACCAAATTTTGAGGAGTCGGTATCAATTTATGTCTGATTGCTCCACATATAGTTCCTCGAACCGTATTTTCTAAACGAACAAGAGCCAATCCGAATTGATCCTGTAATAGATCTGCTACAGAACGAATACGTTTATTTTTCAAGTGATTCATATCGTCAAGTGTACCCATTCCAAATTTCATTCCAATCAAATGATCTACAGCAGCCAATAGATCTCGTGGTAACAAAAATGTATTGTTTTGGGGTATATCAAGATTAAGTCTCCGGTTCATATTTCGTCGACCAATCTTTCCTAACTCACATCTTTGTTGAAAAAATTTCTTTTGTAATTCCTTGCATAAGGACTCAGAAAATACCGTATCCCCCCCTACACAGGCAAATTGTTGATAAAACTCCAAAATAGCATTTTCTTTTGACCAAATCCTTTTTTTATCTTTATCATTCGGGAAAGACAAGAAAATCTCAGGGTAACAAACATTATCTAGAATTTCTCTTATATTCGAACCCATAGCTGATGATAGAACTAAAATAGATATTTTTTGTTTTCTACTTACACGGGCCCATATCCTTGCTTTTCTATCAATTTCTAATTCCGACCTTCCCCCCCAATCCGATATTATAGTACTGGTATAGACAGAAATTCCGTTATGTTCCAATTCTGAACGGTAGTAAATACCGGGACTTTGCAATATTTGGTTGATCACAATTCGGTATATTCCATTTACTATAGAGGTTCCAAACGAATTCATTATAGGGATGTTTCCAATAAAAACGGTTTGTTCTTGCATATTTCTACCGGTTTTCCAAATTAAGACCGCGGGTACATATAATTCAGAAGAATATGTGAGTGATTCATACACAGCATCTCTTTCTGTTATCAAGGGCTCTACTAATTGATATGTTTCCACAAATAATTGAAATTCAATTTCTTGATCTCTATCTTCAATTTTTTGAAACTTATGAAATTCTTCCGTCAAGCCCTGATTAATGAACCGACAAAATCCCTCAAATTGTATCTGACTAAATCCAGGTATTGTGGACATTCCCTCATTTCCATTCTGGAGCATCGTAATCTGAAGTTTCCTCTTTATTGAAAAAATCCCATTATTGGCTTGGCTCACTATTGATCGATGATCTAGCAATGATGGAATGGATATTCTGTTTACTGAATCACATAAAATTTTAGTCAACTCCATCCATATATATCATACGTATGAACGGAAGCAAGACAGAGAAATGGAGGGCATTTTGGATGCAAGTTCGAATTTGAATTTGATCTTGAGCCAGGTACAAATAGAAAAAATGGAAATTGATAAAGCATTCCTAGGAAAAATTCTGTCACTTAGGCTGATGGAGTCTTTTATCGGATATCAACAATTTCTACCTAATTCTTTTATTATGATATTATGATCATATGATCAGGGTACAAAAAAATAAAAAAAAAAAAAAATCAATGAATTCGGGATTTAA